GATAATAGCAAAAAATATTGGACGTATGCTATTATTTCAATCCCCCGAGTGGTACGAGGATTGGCAAGAGTGGAGTCGAGAAAGACATGTTAAATGCACTTTTAGTGGTGTTCAATTATTAGAAAAAGAATTTCCTAAAGATTGGTTAACAAAAGGTATTCAGATAAAGATCCTATTTCCTTTCTGTCTGAAACCGTGGCATAGATCTAAGTTACAATCCCAACATAGCGATTCAACGAAAAATAACGGGAAAGTTTATAATTTTTGTTTTTTAACAGTTTGGGGAATGGAAACTAAACTACCTTTTGGTTTACCCATAAAACAACCTTCCTTTTTTCAACCCGTTTTTAAAGAACTTGGAAAAAAACTTAGAAAACTTATAAACAAATGTTTTTTAGCTCGAAAAATAATAAAAAAAAGAACAAAATGGCTTCTAAAAGTATCAAAAGAAAAAAAAAAATGGGTTATAAAAAAAGTGCAATTTAAAAAACGAGTAATGAAAGAGCTTACAGAAGAAAAAGTAAGTCCGATTCCATTCAGAGAAATATATGAATCGAATAAAAATAAAAAAAGAATAATAGGTAATCAGATGATTCATGAATCGTTCATTCGAATTAGATCCATGGATTGGACAAATTTTTCAATGATAGAAAAAAAGATGAAGGATCTAGCTGATAAGACAAGTACAATCAGAAATAAAATCGAAAAAATCACAAAAGACAAGAAAAACAACATATTAAAAACTCCACATATAAACATTAGTACTAACGAAACAAGTTCTGATGATAAAAGATTAGAATCGCCGAAAAAGTTTTGGCAAATCTTAAAAAGAGGAAACGCCCGACTAATACGTAAATGTCACTTTTTTATGAAATTTTTTATTGAAAGGATATACATAGATATCTTTTTACGTATCATTAATATTCCCAGAATAACTATACAAATTTTACTTAAATCAAAAAAAAAAATGACTGATAAATACAGTTACAATGATGAAACAAATAAAAATACAATTCATTTTATTTCGACTATAAAAAAGCCAATTTCTAATATTATAAATAAGAATTCACAAAATTTTTGTGACCTCTCTTCCTTGTCACAGGCATATGTATTTTTCAAATTATCACAAACCAAAGTTATTAACAAGTATCACTTGAAATCCGTATTTCAATATCACGGAACAATTCCTTTTATTAAGGATAGAATAAAATATTTTTTTGGAACACAAGGAATATTTCATTCCAAATCAAGTCATAAGAAACTTCGTGATTGTGAAATGAATGAGTGGAAAAGGTGGTTAATAGGTAATGATCACTATCAATACGATTTATCTCAGACTAGATGGTCTAGATTAGTACCAAAAAAACGGAGAAGGAAAAATAGAATAAATCAAAGTTTTATGATTCGAAAAAAAAACTTAGAAAATTTGGGTTCATATGAAAAAGACCCATTAATTAAAGACCCATTAATTAATTACGATAAACAAAAAAATTATACAGTGAATTCATTATCGAGCCAAAAAGAAAAATTAAAAAAAAAATACAAATATGATATTTTATCAAATATATATATTAATTATGAAGATAAGAAGGGTTCATATATTTATGAATCGCCCTTCCAAGTAAATGAGGCCGGAGGGATTCCCTATAATTACAAGACATATAATTACAATATATATAATCCTGAATTTTTTTATTTGCCGAGAGATATAGATCTCAGTAATTATCTAGGAGAAGATTATATTATTGATAAGGATCAAAATCCGGATAGAAAATATTTTGATTGGAGAACTCTTAATTTTTGTCTTACAAAAAAAATAGATATTGAGGAATGGACAAATATAGATATCGGGGACAACGCGAACATTAATAAAAATAATAAGACTGGGACTAATTATTATCAAATAATTGATAAAAATAAACTGGAGCTTTTCCCAGAATTTTTTTTCCTTTATAATGCATATAAGATTCAACCGTGGATCATACCAATCAATTTACTTCTTTTTAATAAAAAATGGAGTATAAATAAAAAACAAAAGGAGGTTCAAGAAAATTATTACGGGGGATTAGACATTGAAAAAGATCTAGTTAGTGAAACCACAACAGAGGGGTTATATTCCTTCCTGAAAAGGAATTTTATTTTTCAATTTCGATGGGAGCCTCCTTTTAGCCAAACAATAATCAATAATATTAAGGCATATTGTCTACTGCTTAGATTGAGAAATCCAAAGGAAATGACTATATCCTCTATTCAAAGAGAAGAAATGCGCCTGGATGTAATGATGATTCCGAGGGGTACAACTATTGAAAATTTGGAAAACATGGGATTTTTTATTGAACCAACTCGGCTATCCATAAAATGGGATGGACAATTTCTTATGTACCAAACTATAGCTATTTCACGGGTGCATAAGAGTAAAAAAAAAACTAATAAAAGATGCCAAGAAAACCTAAATGTTCATAAGAATGGTCTTAATGAATTAATTGCACGACGACATAAAAAGTTTTTTGGGAATAAAGAAGAAAATAATTATGATTTTATTGTTCCTGAAAATATTTTCTCTCCTAGACGTCGGAGAGAGTTGAGAATTCAAAATTGTTTAAATTCGATAAATTTAAATGTTGAGGATAGAAACCAAGTATTTTGCACGGGGAACAATGCAGGGAACTTCGGTTCATTTTTTTATGAGGATAAGGATCCTGATGTAGATACAAATCTATTTTTTAGGTTCAAATTATTTCTTTGGCCCAATTATCGATTAGAAGATTTAGCTTGTATGAATCGCTATTGGTTTGATACCAATAATGGTAGTCGTTTCAGTATGTCAAGGATACATATGTATCCATGATTGATAATTAGTTGATAGTACATTTCCATGGATCAAGTGGCATATCTGGTATATGAAGTCAACCAAATATACAAAAGCCTTGTGTTATATTACATTTACATTCTAGTCCATGATACTGATTAAATGACCTTATCTTAGAGCAATTATATTATATAGATAATAAATTATATCTATATATGAATCGTCATAATCTTCTTATTTTGGGTCCAAATTCCTAGTTTTTGTGGGTGTAGAAATGTACCGACCCTTTGTATCCATATCTGAATAAAATGGAAAATTTTATTGATTAATTTATATGAGTAAATTCAGAGTCTTGTGTATAACAAATTAAAATAACTGGGATTATTATTACTGATCAGTAAAATCCATATCTGTAAAAAAATAAATAAAGAAAAGGGAATAAAGTTCTTTTTATGGTAAAAATTATGGTAAAAATTATGGTAAAAAATTTATTCATTTCAGTTATTTCGCAAGAAGAAAATAAGGGATCTGTTGAATTTCAAGTATTCAGTTTCACCAATAAAATACGTAGACTTACTTCCCATTTGGAATTGCACAGAAAAGACTATTTATCTCAGAGAGGTCTACGGAAAATTCTGGGAAAACGTCAACGGCTACTCGCTTATTTGTCAAAGAAAAATGGAGTACGTTATAAAGAATTAATTAGTCAATTGGATATTAGGGAGCCAAAAACTCGTTAAATTAATTTGACAAATAGTTTTGAATTATGTGATTTATTAGATTTCTATTATACTTTTGAAATTTTATTTTATTAAATTTTTTATTTTGATGAACTTCATTTTGTTTTCAGCAATTCCTGGAATAATTAATCGGGGAAAAATATATGATTATACCAACTACAAGAAAAGACCTCATGATAGTCAATATGGGTCCTCAACACCCGTCAATGCACGGTGTTCTTCGACTCATCGTTACTCTAGACGGGGAAGATGTTATTGACTGTGAACCCATATTGGGTTATTTACACAGAGGAATGGAAAAAATTGCAGAAAATCGAACAATTATACAATATCTTCCTTATGTAACACGCTGGGATTATTTAGCGACTATGTTTACAGAGGCAATAACGGTAAATGGACCAGAACAGTTGGGAAATATTCAAATACCGAAAAGAGCGAGCTATATCAGAGTAATTATGCTAGAACTGAGTCGTATAGCTTCTCATTTGTTATGGCTTGGTCCTTTTATGGCAGATATAGGTGCACAGACTCCTTTCTTCTATATTTTCCGAGAGAGAGAATTGATATATGACCTATTTGAATCTGCCACAGGTATGCGAATGATGCATAATTATTTCCGTATCGGAGGGGTTGCTGCTGATCTACCTTATGGCTGGATAGATAAATGTTTGGATTTCTGTGATTATTTTTTAACAGGGGTTACTGAATATCAAAAGCTTATTACGCGTAATCCTATTTTTTTGGAACGAGTTGAAGGAGTGGGCATTATTGGTGCAGAGGAAGCAATAAATTGGGGTTTATCAGGACCAATGTTACGAGCTTCTGGAATTCAATGGGATCTTCGGAAAGTTGATCATTATGAGTCTTACGACGAATTTGATTGGGAAGTACAATGGCAAAAAGAAGGAGATTCGTTAGCTCGTTATTTAGTCCGACTCAATGAAATGACGGAATCCATAAAAATTATTCAACAAGCTCTGGAAGGAATTCCGGGAGGGCCCTATGAAAATTTAGAGGTACGGCGTTTTGATAGAACAAAGGAGTCCAAATGGAATGATTTTGATTATCGATTCATTAGTAAAAAACCTTCACCCACTTTTGAATTGTCTAAACAAGAACTTTATGTGAGAGTAGAAGCCCCAAAGGGGGAATTGGGAATTTTTTTGATAGGAGATCGGAATGTTTTTCCATGGAGATGGAAAATTCGTCCACCAGGTTTTATCAATTTGCAAATTCTTCCTCAGCTAGTTAAAAGAATGAAATTGGCTGATATTATGACAATACTAGGTAGTATAGATATTATTATGGGAGAAGTTGATCGTTGAAATGATAATTGATACGACAAAAGTACAAGCTATCAATTCTTTTTCCAGATCGGAATCCTTAAAAGAGGTTTATGGGCTCATATGGTTACTTGTTCCTATTTTTACTCCTGTATCCGGAATCATAATAGGGGTATTAGTAATTGTGTGGTTAGAAAGACAAATATCCGCAGGGGTACAACAACGTATTGGACCTGAATACGCGGGTCCTTTGGGAATTCTTCAAGCTTTAGCAGATGGTACCAAACTACTTTTCAAAGAGGATCTTCTCCCATCTCGAGGAGATATTAGTTTATTCAGTATCGGACCATCTATAGCGGTCATATCTATTTTACTAAGTTATTCAGTAATTCCTTTTGGCTATCACCTTGTTTTGGCCGATCTCAGTATAGGAGTTTTTTTATGGATTGCCATTTCCAGCATTGCTCCTATTGGACTTCTTATGTCAGGATATGGATCGAATAATAAATATTCCTTTTTAGGTGGTCTACGAGCTGCTGCTCAATCGATTAGTTATGAAATACCATTAACTCCATGTGTGTTATCAATATCTCTACGTGCGATTCGTTGGGACATGTACTTTTTTTTACCTATTTATTTGCATTTTCGTTCTAGGAAAAAAGTTGAATGTATTGAATAGATATCCTCAGTTTTTTATTCATCATTCAGGGCGATGGACTAAACCAGATAGTTATATGAGTGAAACAAAACAGCTTAGAAATTGGCAGTAAAAAGATTGAGTCTCATTCCCTAGGTACAAGAGTTAAGCAGACGTAAATATAAACAGTCGAAACAGATTACCCCAAGATTGGTTGATTAGTCATCATAGTTTGAAGCGGGTATAAAAGATCCACTTTATGGAATTTTTACTGTTGTATGTATTAACATACCGGGGATCGAACAAAAAAAGTGGACGGTTAGGAATACCAAGGTACACAAAGGATTAGTAATGGAGATAATGTAAGTAAGTTATCCAAAGAGATATTTATTTCTGCATAAAGAGGAATCCTAATGGGGCTTTAAGTTGGTAGAAATGATCAAGCAGTACTTCCCCATGATCCCGATCCAGAGTATGCTCTTACCCACTGATTAAACAAATTACTATAAGGAACGAAGTAATCCTTTATTTTATTTATTTTTTTTTAGAGTCTTTTTTATGAGTGAAAAAGAAGAACAGTAACGAACTAAATAAATGCAATTGCAAAAAATAAAATTTGATATTTTTTATTTTTTTTTTTATCCATATTAATATAGAATAGAAATGAAATAGAATTCTTATCGTGTACGTGATTTATGAACTAAGAGAATGTCTAATTCTTCTTCGTAATCGAAAGAAATGAGTCGAAATGTCTATTGATACGGCGCGATACAACGAGTATTTTATTGAAGTGTTAAGTTATTACTGAACAAAAAAAAATAAATTTATTAAAGGATGAGATCAATTCAGAAGCATTTTTTGTTATTATAGCAGACAGAATTGCATTGGTCTAATTTTTGACTCTCCGATGTATCTTTACTCTATCTACTCTAAAAGAAAGACAAGTATATCGAAATAATATTTAAACCTGTCCTTAGATTTATTTGTGGCCATCGAGGAGCCGTATGAAGCTTAAGTCTCATGTACGGTTTTGCAATAGCGATGGGAATAGTGATGTTATCACCGACTATGATTATCTAACAGTTCAAGTACAGTTGATATAGTTGAGGCGCAGTCGAAATATGGTTTTTGGGGTTGGAATCTGTGGCGCCAACCTATAGGGTTTACTGTTTTTTTAATTTCTTCCCTAGCAGAATGCGAGAGATTACCTTTTGATTTACCAGAAGCAGAAGAAGAATTAGTAGCAGGTTATCAAACCGAATATTCAGGTATCAAATTTGGTTTATTTTACGTTGCTTCCTATCTAAATCTACTAGTTTCTTCATTATTTGTAACGGTTCTTTACTTGGGTGGCTGGAATCTCTCTATTCCGTACATATTAATTCCTGAGCTTTTCGGAATATTCGGAATAGAAGTGGGCGGAGTCTTTGGAACAACAATTGGTATCTTTATTACATTAGCTAAAGCTTATTTGTTCCTGTTCATTCCTATCACAACAAGATGGACTTTGCCTAGAATGAGAATGGACCAACTATTAAATCTTGGGTGGAAATTTCTTTTACCTATTTCTTTAGGTAATCTATTATTGACAACCTCTTCCCAACTCTTTTCGCTGTAAAGGCAAGGATATTCTAGATTCATAACTTCTCTCAAACAAGAGAAAGAAACATAAAATTATTCATACATATTCACGAGATGTTCCCCATGGTAACTGGGTTCATGAATTATGGTCAACAAACAGTACGGGCTGCAAGGTATATTGGTCAAAGTTTTATGATTACCTTATCCCATACGAATCGTTTACCTGTAACTATTCAATATCCTTATGAAAAATTGATCACATCAGAGCGTTTCCGCGGTCGAATTCACTTTGAATTTGATAAATGTATTGCTTGTGAAGTATGTGTTCGGGTATGTCCTATAGATCTACCTGTTGTTGATTGGAAATTGGAAACTGATATTCGAAAGAAACGGTTGCTTAATTACAGTATTGATTTCGGAATCTGTATATTTTGTGGTAACTGCGTTGAATATTGTCCAACAAATTGTTTATCAATGACCGAAGAATATGAACTTTCTACTTATGATCGTCACGAGTTGAATTATAATCAAATTGCTTTGGGTCGGTTACCAATGTCAATAATTGGAGATTACACAATTCGAACAATTATGAATTCGCCTCAAATCAAAAAATCTGCGGATAAACCACTTGATTTGATTCAAGAACAATTACCAAGATTCAGTTTTGATCTCAATTAAAATAGCGAAGCTTCTTTAATTTTACTTGGTCAATAATTAAAATGAAAAGCTAACTATAGAGTGGTGAAAATAATCGTTTTTTTGATTGAAAATTCATATACATATTGTGATCCGTGATGATTTCTAAATTTATTTATCGATTCTTTTTTTTTTTTTATTTCCATTTAGAATAGAACGAAACTTTCAGATAGAGAAACGGATAGAGAAATGGTATTCAACCAGTTAATGAAATTTATTAAAATTAATCAATTAAATTAATAAGTGTATCTATATTAACCCATTTAATAAGTGTATCTATATTAACCCATACCCCATTAATAAATTTCATTCAATTAGGAATAGGAACGTAGCAAAAAAATAGGGCAACTTCTTTTTTTCTGGTTTGATCAATAGGATCAGGAAAAATTTCGACTTAATTTATCTCTTATTTTACATAGAATGGATTTACCTGGACCAATACATGATTTTCTTTTAGTTTTTTTGGGATTGGGTCTTATAGTGGGAGGTCTAGGAGTGGTATTACTTACCAATCCTATTTTTTCTGCCTTTTCGTTGGGATTGGTTCTTGTTTGTACATCTTTATTTCATATTCCATCGAACTCCCATTTTGTAGCTGCTGCACAGCTCCTTATTTATGTGGGAGCTATAAATGTATTAATTGTATTTGCTGTGATGTTCATGAATAGTTCAGAATATTACAATGATTTCCATCTTTGGACCGTTGGAGATGGAGTCACTTCACTAGTTTGTACAAGTATTTTTGTTTCACTAATTACTACTATCCCAGATACGTCATGGTACGGGATTCTTTGGACTACAAGATCAAACCAGATTTTAGAACAGGACTTGATAAATAATGGTCAACAAATTGGGATTCATTTAGCAACAGATTTTTTTCTTCCGTTTGAACTTATTTCGATAATTCTTTTAGTTGCCTTGATAGGTGCAATTGCTATGGCTCGTCAGTACTAAATATTTATAAATCTAAAATTATAATAATATAGAATAATTAATAAGAACTTGTTCTTTTCTTTAACTTCGATTTATTGTTCATGTATAAAATTATAAAAAGGAAATGCTCTTAGTTAGATCTATTATCTATTACGAATACCTTTATTACGTACTTTTTATATTATTTATATTTTATTTTAGTCAATTGAATCGGTTGAATTGTTGTTCATATTGAAATGAATCGAGATTGGTGAGGAGTTGGTCAATGATGCTCGAACATGTACTTGTTTTGAGTGCCTATTTATTATCCATCGGTATCTATGGATTGATTACAAGTCGAAATATGGTTCGAGCGCTTATGTGTCTTGAGCTTATACTGAATGCAGTTAATATAAATTTTGTAACATTTTCTGATTTATTTGATAGTCGCCAATTAAAAGGAGACGTTTTCTCTATTTTTGTTATAGCAATTGCAGCTGCTGAAGCAGCTATTGGATTAGCGATTGTTTCATCAATTTATCGTAACAGAAAATCAACTCGTATCAATCAATCTAATTTGTTGAAAAAATAGTTGAATAAGATTGTGGTAATCATATATAAAATATATATATATATAAAATATCCACCAATTAAAAGGGGTCTGTGTGACATAATGATAATGGTGCTTTTTGCTAAAACGTAATAAATCAAAGTATCTTGGCCCTCTTTCATGAGCCGACCCAAAAATGGATTTATTCTGGTAAATCCAAATCATTGATTCGTCTGGTGTTTACAATATATAATTCAATTACTACTTTACTAGATCGAAAATTTATGATGTTAAAAAAATTATAGATATCCAATGTCACATTCAGTAAAGATTTATGATACATGTATAGGGTGTACTCAATGTGTACGAGCCTGCCCCACGGATGTATTAGAAATGATACCTTGGGACGGGTGTAAAGCTAAGCAAATTGCTTCTGCCCCAAGAACAGAAGACTGTGTAGGTTGTAAAAGGTGTGAATCCGCTTGTCCAACGGATTTCTTGAGTGTCCGGGTTTATTTATGGCATGAGACAACTCGTAGCATGGGTCTAGCTTATTGATACGTTTCATAAAATTCCACTTGAATTCATTTTTTTATCTTTACCGACAAAAACCCGTACTCGATAAATTCTATTATTTTTATTTTCTTTCGAGCACGGGTTTTTCTAGTCAAAGTGTATTTTGTCTTTACCACGAATGATTTTCCTTGGTTAACAATAATTGTTGTTTTGCCGATATTTGCAGGTACTTTTATTTTCTTTTTTCCCTATCGAGGAAATAAGGTGATTAGATGGTATACTATTTGTATATGTCTATTAGAACTACTTCTAACGGCCTATGCATTCTGTTATTATTTTCAATTGGACGACCCATTAATACAATTAGAACAGGATTATAAATGGATTAACTTTTTTGATTTTCACTGGAGACTAGGAATCGATGGACTTTCCATAGGACCCATTTTACTCACGGGATTCATCACTACTTTAGCTACTTTAGCGGCTTGGCCAGTTACTCGAGATTCGAGATTGTTCCATTTCCTCATGTTAGCAATGTACAGCGGTCAAATAGGATCATTTTCTTCTCGGGATCTTTTACTTTTTTTTATCATGTGGGAGTTAGAATTAATTCCTGTCTATCTACTTCTATCCATGTGGGGAGGGAAGAAACGTTTGTACTCAGCTACAAAGTTTATTTTGTACACCGCAGGAGGTTCCATTTTTCTCTTAATGGGAGTTCTAGGTATGGGTTTATATGGTTCCAATGAACCAACATTAAATTTTGAAACATCAGCCAATCAATCGTATCCTGTGGCGTTGGAAATACTATTATATTTTGGATTTATTATTGCTTATGCTGTCAAATTACCGATTATACCCCTACATACATGGTTACCGGATACCCATGGAGAAGCACATTACAGTACATGTATGCTTTTAGCCGGAATCTTATTAAAAATGGGAGCATATGGATTGGTTCGGATAAATATGGAATTATTACCCCATGCTCATTCTATATTTTCTCCCTGGTTGATGATAGTAGGCGCAATTCAAATAATCTATGCAGCTTCAACATCTCCTGGTCAGCGCAATTTTAAAAAAAGAATTGCCTATTCTTCCGTATCTCATATGGGTTTCATAATTATAGGAATTAGTTCCATAACTGATACAGGACTCAATGGGGCCATTTTACAAATGATCTCTCATGGATTTATTGGTGCTGCACTTTTTTTATTGGCAGGAACAAGTTACGATAGAATACGTCTTGTTTATCTTGATGAAATAGGAGGAATAGCTATCCCAATGCCAAAAATATTTACAATGTTCAGTAGCTTCTCAATGGCTTCTCTTGCATTGCCTGGAATGAGTGGTTTTGTTGCAGAATTATTAGTCTTTTTTGGACTAATTACGAGCCAAAAATATCTTTTAATGCCAAAAATACTAATAACTTTTGTAACGGCAATTGGAATGATATTAACTCCTATTTATTCATTATCTATGTTACGTCAGATGTTCTATGGATACAAGCAATTTTATTCTCCAAATTCTCATTTTTTGGATTCTGGACCGCGAGAACTTTTTGTTTCAATCTGTATCTTTCTACCCGTAATAGGTATTGGTATTTATCCGGATTTCATTCTCTCACTATCAATTGACAAGGTAGAAACTATTATATCTAATTACTTTTATAGATAGTTTTCATTAATAAGACGTATATAAAGATATAAAAATAATGATTATTTTTTAGTTCGTTGTACAATGCACAATGAAAACTAAATGAGTATTGTTTTTCCTTATTTAAAAGTAAAACTAAATTAATTGTAATCAGATACTTTATGTGTATGTAGTTTTTCAGAACCATTAGAATCAAGTAGTGATTCTAATGGTTCTGAAAAACTACATACAAAAACTTTTGTTATATATGCTATGTAATGTGTAATGTATTCGTAAGTTCTTTTCTTCAACTAGATGTTAATACGAATGAACCATAACTATGTAGCCCTATTCCTAATAGATTTACTCCAAAATAGCATATCCAAATTATAAAAAATCCCATAGAAGCCACAATTGCAGAATTTGAGCCTTGCAAATTTTCCTTTGTTCGAGTATGTAAATAAATTGCAAATATTGTCCAAGTAATAAATGCCCAAGTTTCTTTGGGGTCCCAATTCCAATATGATCCCCATGCCTCATTAGCCCATACTGCTCCCGAAAGAATACCTATGGTTAAAAATATAAACCCGAGACTAATGACACGAGAACTCCAACAATCCAATTGCTTAATTAATTGATACCTTCGATAATTTCGAAATGAAATAAAACTATTATTTTGTAAAACATTGCTTATTTCATTCATGTATTGGATTTCGCCAAAACAAAATGATCCAATTGGTAAATGATTGCTTTTATATTTACCAAAAATATCGATATTTTTTCGAAATGCAATGACGAGAAGAGCTACTGATAATAATGATCCACACAGAAGAGCTGCATAGCTCAATACCATCATACTTACGTGCATCATTAACCACTGTGATTGTAGAGCGGGTACTAAAATTGTGGATTGATGTATTTCAGTTAAAAGACCCGAAGTAGCAAATCCTTGGGTAAAAATAGCACTTGGGGCAGTTATTGCATGTAAATTATTTTTATGGTTTCTAAAATAGGGAACCATATGAATAATGGAGAAACTCCATGAAAGGAACATTAATGATTCATATAAATCGCTTAACGGTAAATGTCCTGAATAAATCCACCGAATAACTAATAATCCTGTTATACATAAAAAGGTGGCTGCCATTCCTTTTTCCGACGAATCATGTAGTCCTAGGATTTCGTGGACTAATGAATTCATAAAAAAAATAAAAATTACAATTAAAACAATCGACAAAGAAATGTGAGTTAATATATGTTCTAAAGTAAAAAGTATCATACATAAAAAATCCTAAAATATATATATATATAAAGATGTCCTCCAACAATGGAATACAAATTCCGCATTGGATTCTACATAGTATAGGAGTTATTCTAGTCTTTTTTTACTAGTATTTTTGATAAGATGCCGCCACTCGGACTCGAACCGAGATGCTCTAGCACTGCTTCCTAAGAGCAGCGTGTCTACCGATTTCACCATAGCGGCTTGCTCTAAATCATAATAGCCCATCTATCTTCAATCGTCGAGATTGAAGGAGGCAATTCAATGCAATATCTTGAGGAAATATTTTAATAAAAAGTATCCTTTCCTATTTCAACGTTCAATAATTATTACCTTAATTGTAGTTGGGATAGTGTTAGTTTTAACGGCTTTGCGTACGGTTTTAGCTCTTATGGAATTGAAGAGTTGTAACTAGATAGTTCTGTTCTTAATATCCATGCCCATAACTTAATTTTTTTTTTACCCCATTCCATTTTTATTTGTTTGATGACTTATTTCCCATTTATCTGATTTTATTAAAGTAATACAAATAAAAAAAAAAATAGGATTTTTTATGAATTAAAATTTAATTACTGAAGAAATTACTGAAGAAAAGGTATTGTTGAAAATATTTGTTTGGATAACCTGTAAAACAAAACTGGATTAATTAATTTAATCCAGTTTTAATTACTAGGATTTTCATTGTGTCTATAATATAATTCGTGTTAGTATTTAACAAACCCATTTAGTATTAGTCAAAACAATGAGTGGGCTATTTGTATAACAAAAAAGTTCAAATTTCTATTCATTCCGTATTTATTGGAATTTCACTTCAAAAAATTTTATAAAAAATAATAGAGTTCTCAAGATATTTATTTATATGGAATGAATATTTTGCTTTATAGATAGAGATATCGTGATGTATCTTTTCAAACATATTTCAAACATAGAATATCGGGATACAAAACCCAATAAATAGAAAGAAAAGATGAAGTTTTGTTTGTATTTTGTGCCTGATTTTTTGTAGTCCTTTTCGAGTCTAGTAGACAGAAAAATTATTATCTACATACCTATAAATATATATAATTTTCTTATTACTATTACATATAAGATTCGAAGAAAGAATATTGGAAGTTCTGAAGTAAAGAATTATGTATACTGGTTAGTACTATATACTATGCTATATATTGGATATCCTCATTCGGATATATATAGCCATGGGATCCAACCAAGTCTATACAAATCTAATTGCTTGACGTTGGTAATAAAATAAGAAAAAAGGGGTTTTCATTTGGTACTTTCATATTTTTTCGTCATGTTACATTTCATCTAATTTAAAAAACAAAATCAAAAAGTTTCAGAACCCTTACCTTACCTAATTTAAGAAAACTAGACTGTAAAACCCTTTCTACCTATTAATTTAATTGATCAAGAAAGTATATCTAATTAAAATTATCTAAATAGAATTAGACTAGTATCTGTTAGTGGTTAATTTTTGAATATTATTTGAATATAAAAATATAAAAAAGTCTATTTTTTATTTATTATTCCAGTTTTGTGTGAACTGAAGTGACGGGGTAACAAATCGACGGATATCATAGAGTTTACCATAAACATAAGTTGTTTTATTGGAAGGAATATAAGGAACTCGATCAGTTCCACAATGAACTGGTTCACAACCCATTAATGATTCCGAATAAATTAACAAAAATAACGCGGTATATTGTTTTATGTTTATTGAGTTAAGTTATTGGTAGATCATAGGATAATATTGGAATCAAGTACTAAAATTTTTTTGGTATAAATTTTTACTTGTTCTTTTACTTGTTCTATGTTTCTAAATTATTGTAATTGTAATAATGAAATGTTTGCAAATATAATATTCTGTATCTTCATAAATATCTTAGTTAATGATTAAATAATAACTTTTTAAAATTTACTTAATCTTATCATTTGAACAATTATAACTTCTTCATTTGAGTCCTTTCATATCTTGATTTTATTTACATGATACATTATTTTTTTTACTCCTTTCGAAATATATAAGAGCTGGTGAATCGGAAACAAGTAAACAATTAATAAAAAAGTTTGATTTTTTATGGAACATATATATCAATATGCGTGGATCATACCTTTCGTTCCCCTTCCAGTTCCTATAGGAATAGGGGTGGGCCTTCTCCTTGTTCCGGCGGCAACAAAAAGTATTAGGCGTATATGGGCTTTTCCTAGTGTTTTATTACTAAGTATCGTTATGCTTTTTTCAGCCGATCTGTCTATTCAGCAAATAAATGGTAGTCCTATCTACCAATATGTATGGTCTTGGACGATCAATAATGATTTTTCCTTAGATTTTGGACACTTGATAGATCCGCTTACTTCT